CCATCATACTTACATGCATCATTAACCACTGGGATTGGAGAGCGGGTACTAATATTTCGGATTGATGCATTTCAGTTAAAAAACCTGAAGTAGCAAATCCTTGGGTAACAATAGCACTTGGCGCGGTTATTGTACTTAAATGATTTTTATTATTTTTTTTAAAAGATGGAACTATATGAATAATGCAGAAACTCCATGAAAGGAAAATTAATGATTCATACAAATCACTTAACGGGAAATGCCCCAAATAAATCCAACGAGTGACTAATAATCCTGTTATAGAGAAAAAAGTAGCTATCATGCCCTTTTCTGACGAATCATAAAGTCCTACGATTTCGTCGCCTAATAATAAGGTTAGCAAATGAATTGCAATTACAATTGAAACGACCGAAAAGGAGATATGAGTAAATATATGCTCTAAAGTAGAAAATATCATAAATCTAATTTGTTTCTTCGTCTTTACTTAAAAAAAAAAAGATTCCGGAATAGAAATCGGGAATTGAATTCATTATTCATTATAGGTATTAATGTAGCTCTTTTAGAATAGAAGATGCCATGCCGCTACTCGGACTCGAACCGAGATGCTCAAGCACTGCTTCCTAAGAGCAGCGTGTCTACCAATTTCACCATAGCGGCTTGCTCGAAATCATAATAACTTATTTTTATTCAATCGTCGAGATTGAACTAATCAATTCAATGCAATATATTTTAGGAAACATTCAAATTGATGAATAAAAATTTGTTTAAATGGGGATTTGGCGGGTCATTTTAGGGTGTTTATAAGTTTTTTTTTACTTAACAATGGGTTTTCGCACAGTTTCTGTTTACTGGACCATAACTGTGTAACGAGATAGTTCGGGGCCCCCGTTCATACATATAACTCAAAAGAAAAGTTTCTTTCTCATTTAAATTTTTTTCTAATTCATTTTTCATTTATCTGATTTCTTGAATCTAAAAAAATGTATTTTAATCAAAAACATAGGATTTCTATGTATCACAATTTTATTTTAGAACAACATGCAAAAAAATCTATGTAATTGTATAGCTTTGTATACAAATTGTATTAATCGTTAGGATTTTCGTTGGGTAGATAATTTGTGTTAGCGTTTATCAAATCAATTAGATATTAGAATTAGATATTAGGCTGGATATATCATATAAAAAAAAATTTTATTTCTATTGCGTACTATTGCGTACTTAAAAAAGTTTATACTTTATAAAATAAAAGAATATAGAATTAAGTTATAAAAATATAGCTTAGTTTATCTTACAGTGCAAACAAAGATAGTATCTAGTTTAAATCACTAAAAATTGATATATTCTTTCTACCTAATATCCACCTAAACTAAATAGGAAAGTTTTTTATCGATTAGAATGCAGGCAGTAGTATATATTGATTCAGAGAAATAATGAGTCGAAAGTTACAAAAGAAATTTGAAACTTAATAAACAAGTTTCGATGACCCATTAATTTATTTTGATTAAAGACCTTATCTTTTCTCTTATAAGAAAAATATTATTGTCACAAAACAAATAAGTCGATGGGGAAAATAAGAATAGTCGATGGGGAAAATAAGAATCCCCATCTTGAAAATAATAAAACATACTAAAAAAATGTTAAACTTTGTATCTTGTCTTTTTTTTCAAACAAAAAAGTACCCTTTTTATTTGGAATTAAATAAACCGAAGAATTCTTATTCGACATATCCGAGGAGCGAAGCAAATTCTATTTAATATTCATCCGTTCAAACTAATTAAGGAGAGGAAATCATTCATTTTTTATTCTAAATTAGACTTTTTTCAAGTCAGGACGATTCAGATTTTTCTAACGTTTGGTTATTTAGTTGGCGCACAAAAAAACTTTTAGAATTCCCGGTAGAAAGAGATTTCGCTAACGCAAAAGCCTTTAGCGCGGCCCGCCGGCCTTTCCTTTTCCAAAAATTTTTACGAATACGCTTTTTTGACATAGAAGTACGTTTTTTTGGAACTGCCATTCAAAAACTAAGAGGCTACTCATTGTTATAGTTGGATGTCAAAGACATCTAGTTATTGTTCAAAACAAATCAGTACTATTCATTATCGATCCATTTATTCTCTAGATGATATGGGCTTTATAAAAAAAATTAAAAATATATCTACAAAATATATTCTAAAAAAAAAAATAATATATATATATATAAATAGATAAAAAGAAATAGATAAACTAAAGTTTAAAATCGCATAAAATCTTACTAAGAAAAAAAGAAAAACAATATGCGATTTTATCAAATAAATTGTATTATCCCCTGTGCCATAGAAATAGAATTTGTTCAAGTTGAGAAAATATCAAATTAAAAAATAAAGAACTTAACGGACTTACATTTATATTTATGTCTATTTTTGTCGTGCTGCATTTATAAATCGAATAAAATACATCGAAAAATTTTAGAACCTAACCTTTACCTAATTAAAAACTTTAATCTCTTTTTATATTAATTGATCGCGTTCGAAGAAAAAGAAAAGTACACCTAATTAAAAGTTGAAAATTCGAATAAAACTAGTAATTAATCTAATTTTTTGTAGCTATCCGTTAAAGATTACATGACTTGATAAAAGCCAGTTTGGTAATTCCCTTTTTTAATTCTATGTTATATAAAGTAAAGTGCTGATAACCTTTCTTCTAAACATCAATATCTATTCATTGGAATTGAAGTATTTGGAATTGAAGTATTTGGAATAGCAGAAAATCATTCAGTTACACAATGAATTTTATATTGATTATTAATAAACTAACTAAAATAACTAGTTCTTGTCTTAGTTTCTTAGGTGACATTACTTAACCTTAGTAGATCCTATGAGTCATATCATAATCAAGTACTATTTTTTTGGTGTAATTCTTTATCCTTGCTCTATAGATATAATTTTTCGAAATCTCTAATTTTCAGATTATGTCTTTTTTTCATAAATATCTTAATCTTATTTAATAATTAAGTATTTCCGGGCTAATTTGGCCATATCATTTTTCCAATTCTAATTTATTGATTTGAATATTTGAAGTATTTCCTAACAATTCAAAATAATTATAAAATTATATTTAAGTTCTTGGATATCTTTTTTTTTATTGACTCCTTTCAATCTTAAAAGAGCTAAAATAAACTAACCGGTGAATCAGAAATTAAGAATAAGAATAAAAGGGTTTTTTTTTATGGAACATACATATCAATATGCATGGATCATACCTTTCCTTCCACTTCCAATTCCTATGTTACTAGGAGTGGGACTTCTCCTTTTTCCAACAGCAACAAAAAATCTTCGGCGTATGTGGTCCTTTACTAGTGTTTTATTGTTAAGTATAGTTATGACTTTTTCGGTCAATCTGGCTATTCATCAAATAACTAGTGGTTCTGTTTATCAATATGTATGGTCTTGGACCATCAATAATGATTTTTCTTTAGAGGTCGGCTATTTGATTGATCCACTTACTTCTATCATGTTAATATTAATCACTACAGTTGGAATTTTGGTTCTTATTTATAGTGACAATTATATGTCTCATGATCAAGGATACTTACGATTTTTTGCTTATATGAGTTTTTTTAATACTTCCATGTTGGGATTAGTTACTAGTTCTAATTTAATCCAAATTTATATTTTTTGGGAATTAGTTGGAATGTGCTCATATTTATTAATAGGTTTTTGGTTCACACGTCCTAGTGCGGCAAATGCTTGTCAAAAAGCGTTTGTAACTAACCGTGTAGGGGATTTTGGTTTATTATTAGGAATTTTGGGTCTTTATTGGATAACAGGTAGTTTCGAATTTCGGGATTTGTTCGAAATATGTAATAACTTGATTTATAATAATGGGACAAATTTTTTATTTGTTTCTTTGTGTGCTTTATTCTTATTTGCCGGGGCAGTTGCTAAATCGGCGCAATTTCCCCTTCACGTATGGTTACCCGATGCAATGGAGGGGCCTACTCCTATTTCGGCTCTTATACACGCTGCTACTATGGTGGCGGCGGGAATTTTTCTTGTAGCTCGCCTTTTTCCTCTTCTGATAGCCATACCATACATAATGAATCTAATATCTTTGATAGGTATAATAACAATATTATTAGGAGCTACTTTAGCTCTTGCTCAAAAAGATATTAAGAGAAGTTTGGCCTATTCCACAATGTCTCAATTGGGTTATATGATGTTAGCCCTAGGTATGGGGTCTTATCGAGCTGCTTTATTTCATTTGATTACTCATGCTTATTCGAAAGCATTATTGTTTTTAGGATCCGGATCGATTATTCATTCAATGGAAACTCTTGTTGGATATTCTCCAGAGAAAAGTCAGAATATGGTTCTTATGGGTGGTTTAACAAAACATGTGCCAATTACAAAAAATACTTTTTTATTAGGCACACTCTCTCTTTGTGGTATTCCGCCACTTGCTTGTTTTTGGTCCAAAGATGAAATTCTTAATGATAGTTGGTTGTATTCACCTAGTTTTGCAATAATAGCTTGTTTCACCGCAGGATTAACCGCATTTTATATGTTTCGGATCTATTTAGTTACTTTTGAAGGATATTTAAATGTTCATTGTAAAAATTACAGTGGAAAAAAAAGTAGCTTGTTCTATTCAATATCTCTATGGGGTAAAGAAGGTTCAAAAACAATAAAAAAAAAAATTCGTTTATTAACTCTATTAAAATTAAAAACGAATAATAATGAAACTGAAAAGGATTCTTTTTTTTCGAAAAAGGTATATCGGCTTGATCGTAATGTAAGAAAAATGATACGACCGTTTATTACTATTAATCAATTTGCCAATAAAAACACTTTTTTCTATCCCCAAGAATCGGACAATACTATGTTATTCCCTCTGTGTGCATTAGCCCTTTTCACTTTGTTCGTTGGGGCCGTAGGAATTCCTTTCAATCACGAGAAAATGGATTTTGATATATTATCGAAATGGTTAAATCCAACTACAAACCTTTTACATAAAAATTTGAATAACTATGGGGATTGGTATGA